GCTCTTTCAAAAAGAGATGGAATAATTAATTCGACAAAAAAATCTTTTTTTTACGAGGTACGTACAGCTATAAATTAATATTTATTTGTTACTGAATTGACCATAGACCAATTCCCTTTTTTATTCGGGAGTATTCATTCAATACACCCATAATTCTGAGTTTCATGTTACTCATTTCGAGAGACATGTCAGATCCGGGGCATTCCACCCAATTCAATTGAATGGAATGACAGTTTCTGATTCGGAATCTGTACAATAAGAATTTTGATCAAATCACACATCGCAGTATACTAGACCTTCTAATTCTTTAAGAGGTTTATCCAAAAGATTTGCGATATAACCAGGAAGACGTTTCAAATACCACACATGAGTTACTGGACATGCCAGTTTTATATAACCCATTTGATATCTACGTATCCGAGAATCAACAAATTCTACCCCACATTGTTCACAAAATTTTTGGTTGTCTTTTTTATCTACGATTACTCGATAATTTCCACAAGCACAAATCCCACTTTTTATAGGCCCAAAAATTCTTTCACAAAATAATCCATCTTTTTCAGGCTTATTGGTTTTGTAATGAAAAGTATAGGGTTTTGTTACCTCTCCAACTATTTCTCCATTCGGTAGGATTTTTTCTGCCCAAGCACTTATTTGTTGGGGCGAAACTGATCCAATTCGGAGTTGTTGATGTTTATACTGATCAATCATAGAAGAAAAATTCTTATTCAGTCCAATTAAGCTTCGTTCCTATGAACCCGGAAGTTCTTTTCAGATACAAGGAAATGAGTCAGTTCCAGAGCCAAAGATCGTAGTTCTCGAACGAGCAATCGAAAGGATTCTGGAGCATCCGCGGGTTTGGGTATTGTTCCTCCAACGATCGTAGTCCCGAGTACTTCTTGGCGAGCTTTAATATGATCAGATTTATAAGTAAGCATCTCTTGCAAAATATGAGCAACACCAAATCCTTCGAGGGCCCAAACCTCCATTTCGCCCACCCGCTGTCCTCCTTGCTTGGCCCTCCCTCTAAGGGGTTGTTGCGTAACAAGTGCATAATGTCCACAGGAACGTCCGTGTATTTTATCATCAACTTGATGAATTAATTTCAAGATATAAGGCTTTCCCATTATAACAGGCTGTTCAAAAAGATTCCCCGTTCTTCCGTCAAATATTCTGCTTTTTCCCGGATATTCGGGCTCAAATATCCACGGATTCGATGTTTGTTTAGCGGCTTCATATAATTCAGAAAACACTAGTTTTCTCGAAGCCTCTTGTTCATATCTCTCATCAAAGGGTGCTATTCGATAATGTCTATCTAGCGCACCCCCCGCTAATCCGAGTGAACATTCAAATATCTGTCCTACATTCATTCGTGAAGGTACCCCTAATGGATTGAAGACGATATCAACGGGTCTTCCATCTTGCAAATAAGGCATATCTTGTCTAGACAAAATTTTGGAAACGATACCTTTATTTCCATGTCTCCCGGCCACTTTATCACCTACTTTAATTTCACGTCTCTGTAAAATATATATACGAATCGTTTCTGGATTATAACTAGAACCCCTCTTTTTTTGGATCCATCTCACATCAATAACTCGACCCCTACCGCCTATAGGTAGTTTTAGACACGTTTCCTTTGAGGTGGATACCTGAATGCCGAGGATAGCTCGTAATAATCTATCTTCTGGGGCATACGAGGATTCTTTCGCCATTTGAGGCGTTAATTTACCCACTAAAATATCGCCCGTTTCTACCCAAGATCCCAGGATCGCAATTCCATTTTTGTCTAAATTTCGGAGTAAATAGCCTTCTAGGTGTGGAATTTCATTCGTGATTCTTTCAGGACCATGGCTTGTCACATGAGTCTGAATTTCAAATTTCCGTATGTGAAAAGAAGTATAAATATCTTCATAGACCAGACGTTCACTAATTAGTACAGCATCTTCAGAATTGTAACCCTCCCATGGCATATAAGCTACTAATACGTTTTTTCCCAAAGCGAGCTCACCGCCAACTGTAGCAGCACCGTCCGCTAAAATTTGCCCTCTTTTAATGCATTTACCTCGCTGAACCAGGGGTTTTTGATGCATGCAAGTATTTTTGTTCGAACGTTGATATATAATTAATGGAATGCTTAGAGTATCTCCATTTCCAAATAAAAAGATCTTGTCAATATCGGTATAAAAAATCTTTCCCTCGTGTTCGGCTATAGCGGGAACCCCAGAATCTAAGGCCACTTGGCGTTCCAATCCAGTTCCAACAATGCACTTTTCGGACCGAGAAAGCGGAACTGCTTGGCGTTGCATATTAGAACTCATTAAAGCTCTATTCGCATCATTATGCTCAATAAAAGGAATGAGGGAAGCTCCAATAGAAAAATATTGGAAGGGAAAAATACTTCGAAGATGAACCTGCTCCCATGCAATAGTAAGAAATTCTTGACGGTATCGGGCGGGAACAATCTGTTCCTCTTGAATACCTCGATTCAGTGCCAAAGAATTTCCCGTCGCTACCATATAGTATTCATCTCTACTTGGTGATAAATAAAGCATGCGTATTCTTTTTGATCTTTCAGAGATTTCATAAAATGGACTTTCTATAGACCCCCAACGACCAATCCTCGCATGAATCGCTAGGGATCCAACAAGTCCAACGTTGATTCCTTCAGACGTATCAATTGGACAAATGCGTCCATAGTGACTAGCGTGGATATCTCGTATTCGAAAACTAGCAGTTCGCCCCGTCAATCCCCCTGGGCCCAAATAACTCAATTTTCTTCCATGAACAATTTGGGTCAATGGGTTGGTTCCATCCAAAACTTGAGATAATGGATGTAATCCAAAAAAAGATTCATAAGTGGTTGTTAATGGGGTTGAGGTCACCAAATTCTGAGGAGTAGGTATCAATTTCTGTCTAATTGATCCACATATTGTTCCTCTAACCATATTTTCTAAACGAACTAAGGCCAATCCAAATTGATCTTGTAAGAGATCTGCTACTGAACGAATACGTTTATTTTTCAAATGATTGATATCGTCCAGTGTACCCATCCCAAATCTCATTCCAATTAAATGATCCACAGCTGTCAATATATCTCGTGGTAACAAAAATGTATTGTTCTGGGGTATATCAAGATTTAGTCTTCGGTTCATATTTCGTCGACCAATCTTTCCTAATTCACATCTTTGTTGAAAAAATTTTTTTTGTAATTCCTTACATAAAGATTCAGAAAATACTGGATCTTCACCTACACAAGCAAATTGTCGATAAAACTCCAAAATGGCATTTTCTTTGGACCCTACTTTTTGTTTCTCCCTATCATTTAGGAAAGACAAGAAAATCTCAGGGTAGCAAACATTCCCTAGAATTTCGCTTAAATTCGAACCCATAGCTGATGATAGAACTAGAATAGATATTTTCTGTTTCCTACTCACACGAGCCCATATCCTTGCTTTTCTATCAATTTCTAATTCTAATCTACCCCCCCAATCTGATATTATGGTACCGGTATAGACCGAAATTCCGTTAGGGTCCAATTCTGACCGATAATATATACCGGGACTTTGCAATATTTGATTAATTACAATTCTGTATATTCCATTTACAATAGAAGTTCCCAGGGAATTCATTAGAGGAATGGTTCCAATAAAAATAGTTTGTTTTTGGATATCCATACTGCTTTTCCAAATTAATCCCGCGGATATATAAAATTCCGAGGAATATGTAAGTGATTCGTATACGGCATCCTTTTCTTTTATCAAAGGTTCTACCAATTGATATGTTTCCACAAATAATTGAAATTCAATTTCTTGATCTGTATCTTCCATTTTTGGAAATTTAAAAAGTTCTTCTGTTAAGCCCCGATCAATGAATCGACAAAACCCTTCAAATTGTATATGATTCAATCCGGGCAGTGTAAACATTCCCTCATTTTCACCCCGAAGCATTTTCAATTTCCCCATTTATTATATAGAAAATATCTTCGAAAATATTTCATGATTTGCTTTTATTCTTCATCGAATAGCATGAGTCAATTTAGCAAAAATGTAATTTCTGTTCTTTTTACTGAATCACATGAAATTTTACCCAACTGGGTTTATGAAATACCTATTATGAAAAAGAAGGGATAAATAAATAGAACTTTCTACTCAAATTTGAATTTGCAACAAAACAAACAGATAGAATCGAAACTTGAATATAAACGGAAACGAATTTAAAAATTTCACCTAGACTTCGGGGTTTTTATGGAATATCAAAACATAAAATGGATTCCGTTTCTACCATTATTATGATATTCGAATTTGATTGGATACAAAAAAATAGAAATACGCGAAGTTCTTGAAAATTCCCTAAATTCCTATAGTATAGGTATTATATACGGATAATATATTTGATTAGATAATATCTTTGTAGTAACAATGAAAATTTATGTTCTAGGGTTTACATAGACGGATACTGACAGTTGCTATTATAATTGAAATGGAGAGGGTTTTTTTATTGAAAAAAGCAATATTGATTAATTATGTATCAATTTGGATTTTCTGATCTCATAAAGAAAAACCAGTTTCGATTCAAGAATCGTTCAGGAATTACAGTAATTTTTCATACTTAACGGTTATGATTTGTCCCGTCTTTTTTTTTTTTGTGATCGAGGGTGTGCGTTTGTTTTTTCACTAGAAAAGGGTAGGTATTCGCATATATTTTTTTGTAGCGTTTTGGCAACATGGCCGAGCGGTAAGGCGGGGGGCTGAAAATCCCTTTTCCCTAGTTCAAATCCGGGTGTCGCCTGATCGACAAGAGAATTGAAATAGTATATTCCGATAGAACAGAAATTTTTATTTCCAGCAGAAACAAGCGCGGGAGAGGACTCTTGGGACTTGTTTGATGCTAAATTCTAAGCATCAGAAGGTTTGTTCTTCAAAATGCTGGAAATCTTTTCGTCTCAGATTCAAGCAAGAAAAGATTATAGTAGTGATGAAAACAAATCGATAAATCTTCAAATGATAGTCCTTTCGCGCTACTACTATTACAGTATCCATCCATATACTGACTGAGTCTTGAATTAGGTTGGATAGTAATAAATCGGACAGGTAATCGAATTCTATTTTTCGTTGGTTGGGGAAGGGGAGGAGACTTTGTATGCAAACTCATGTAGAGTATAGGAGCGCTTCCGCATTTCTTCAAATATTAGTTAGATTGGTTAGATTGAATAACGAATTGGCTTTTTTTATTCTATTTCCATTAGAAAAAAAAGAAATTCTTTATACTTTTTACTTAATGAAATGGGGGATAAAATAAAACATAGATATTCTTATTATTCTTAACCTGTTAGTAACATCCACTCCCTTACTATTTTCAAGGATGTCTCCGGATATTTTGTTTATGCTTATTAATGTTTTCCGATTCTACTAGAAATCGGATTAAAAACTTGTTAGATGCTCTAATTATTTGATTTATTGGATTGTTTCGTCAATGGTGTTATTAGCCCAGAACCCCCCTTTTTGACTCTGTCCCATCGATTTTCTACTATTATTAATATTCATTAATGATTATTACTATTCATTAATGGTATTAATGAATAGTAATTGAATATATTTTTAGCGAATTATATAAATAAATAAAACAAGAAAAATAAGCGAACAATAATGAAATAATTCATTCATATTGATAGAGATAGGAGACAAAATGTACATGGATATGGTAAGTCTTGCTTGGTCTGCTTTAATGGTCGTTTTTACATTTTCCATTTCTCTCGTAGTTTGGGGAAGAAGCGGACTCTAGGGATACTACTAATTGAGTTAAGGGATCACAACCTGTATCAATTGTTTTATAATCCCGATTCTGCAATTTTTTTTCACTATTGAATCTCAGTTCAGTATTTCATTAATACTAATAAATACTAATTTAGTAAATTGAAATCTATATGCATTTAGGAATTCTCGTGTATTCTAGTGGGTGGTGTAATGCATTCTACAGATAAGATAGAACTAGAATGGAAAATATTCTTTCAATCAAACAACAATTTGAATTATTCCCGCGTTAATATTTTGAAAGTCAAAACAATACAAATAATAGTAAAAGATAAAAAAAAGTTCTCTTATAAATAGTAAGCGGATACGCAATTTATATTTATGGAGGAAACAAAATAGACGCAGAAATTGTCTAATGCGATACTACACATAATAAGATATTGCTGTTGCTCCGGGCGAATACCATATTACGTATTGTTTTATTTGGTTATTTGTATTTTAGGTTAGAAATTGGATTTTCATTTTATTGAACTTATTTCATATGCTAGTTCAAACGTAAAAACTCGGTTGATTTTTACTTTTCCAAAATACGAAAAAGTTTATCATAAGACTCTCACGGATTGTCTGTCAACTATTTAATTTAATCAATTACTTCTTCAGAATGCTAAATGCTAAAAAGATTACTTTTTTTAATATGATATCCGGAAAATAATAAGAAATATCAAAATTCGAATCGGAAGAGTAAGAGTTGCTTTTTGATTCTTTCGGGTTGATTGGTTCCAATAAAAATCAAATGGATGAAACAAAGAAAATAAATTAGGATGATATGTTATGTACATTAAAGATATGTAGTTGAAAATAGATATATATTGTCGATTGGTCTATATTCAACCTCTATTTTGATAAAGTAAGCCTTTATACACTACAATAATAGATAGATAATAACAGATAGTATGGTAGAAAGAACATAGATTTGATTTCTTTCTACCATACTATCCGGAATTCATAGAATTCTACTAATTCTAGTTGGATCATTTCATTTAATACTAAAGCCCAAAATGGAAATCTTTTTTTCAACCATGGCATTGATAAAAATGAAGAAGTCATGTTTAAGTAAAATTACTCACTTTGACTTACCGTTTTTACGTAAATTATAAGTAAAAAGGCAGTAGGAACTAGAATAAATAGTGCAGTAGCAATAAATGCGAGAATATTTACTTCCATAATCTCTATGTTTTCTTTCTCTTTAATTTCCAATAAAGAATTCGGGATTTAATCCCATAGAGGTGATAAATCTTTCGTCGGTAAATTCAATGGTATAAATTACGTCTCGATGATATCAAATCGTATCGATATCATGAATAACAATATCTGAGCTATCGAATCGATTCATCGTCAAGAATTAAATAGTATAACATAGTAATATCTTTTATCCATACCAAATTTAAAAATGTTATTTCTGATGCAATCAAAAAAAATCCCCCTTTTCTTTTTCTTTATTTTTGAATCGTTTTTTTCTTTCTTGATCTTCACTTTTCTCTTTTTTAAACTTAAATTTAAACTTATAAAAAAAGAAATAAAAAGAAAAAAGAGGAATACACATTAGGAATGATATTTTTTTTGTTATTTTGATTCCCTCTCACACACGAAATGAATTGATGTCTTTTTTATTGGATTTCTTTGTATACGTCGGGACTGACGGGGCTCGAACCCGCAGCTTCCGCCTTGACAGGGCGGTGCTCTGACCAATTGAACTACAATCCCCAGGAAAGGCATACAGCATATACATATTCTTACGATTTCATTCAAACCCCTTCTTTTTCGATTTGGATTCCGTTGTACTGTAACTGACAGAGGCGGACTTATTTGTTATATATATATATATTGATAAATAGATAGATATGCACTATAGCGAGATCAACATGGATTACGAGTAATCCATTAGTTATTGACAAATTGATTCAAAAATGAATCAATGAAAACAAAAAAGATTCTTTTTTGTTTATTTGCTTTAGGCCCTTTCTTAGACACTTTATACAGATCATTAGCAATATCCGAACCAACCGAATTTGTAGAAAAAATTCGTAATACGGAAAATAGCGCTAGGAGTGTCTTACATTTTTATTCTTCCGTATCAGACAGAGCACGTTGGTCAATTACGTAGAACAACAAATGGGTTATATCGTTTCATGGTGGATCGGCTAATTTTTGGGCCGAGCCGGATTTGAACCAGCGTAGACATATTGCCAACGGATTTACAGTCCGTCCCCATTAACCGCTCGGGCATCGACCCGGGAAGAATCAATTTCAGTCTTTATTGAAAATCCATGATGAACTTACTTTCGTAGTACTCTACCCCCAGGGGAAGTCGAATCCCCGCAGCCTCCTTGAAAGAGAGATGTCCTAAACCACTAGACGATGGGGGCATACTTGCCCGACCGCCATTCTACTACGTTCATAGTATGAGCAGTTTTTTGAAATTGTCAATATAATGGAATTATATGATTCGATCAGAAGGATCTTTCCATCATAAAAAATTCCATAAGAATTTTTTTTCCATTCATTATTTCAATTTCGAAATTGTTCATTCCAATCGCCAACCTATAATTCAAAAAAATAGAAAAACGATAAGTAAGGCAAAAGAAAGCATGTTAAGATTAGGTAGCTATATTTCTATCTAACACTAAGACGGGAAATAAAAAAACGATAATCAATCTGGAAATCGGGTAAGATAATAAGTAAGGGTAGGGATCAACAATTTATTGTTCATAAATAGAAATCACTATACGAATAAATAGATATATACGGTACGTATATTCTAATCTTATCGATCTTATCTATATATCTATATATTATATAGATATGTTATAACTATATAATATATGCATATATAATATATGCAGTAACAAATATATGTACTAGACTCATATTGGCCAGTTCCTTATACAGGAATTGAATCAAACGGGGCCCCTTTAACTCAGTGGTAGAGTAACGCCATGGTAAGGCGTAAGTCATCGGTTCAAATCCGATAAGGGGCTTTTTTTCATAAAACTCCAGCAGTAGTATTCATATTTGAAAGAAGAATATCGATATTATTGATATTTTTAATCAGTTTATATTTGTAATAAAAAAACTAAGGAATCGTAGAATTTCATTAGAAAATGGAATTCTGAATTTGAATGATTTTCTTGTTTCTAATGAATTCGAATAGAGTTAAAGTAAGTCTAGTTAAATTAAAAATGAAAAAGTGGAACATTATTATTTATAGATTATATATAATAATCATATCTCCTTTAATTATCCGATAATTATATTTTATATTATTCCAATCCAAAAAAACCGTAAAGATTAAAAAAAAGTAAGTGGACCTAACTCATTGAATCATAATTAGATCTACTATTCTGATATTCAAATTCGATAGAGATTAAATTCGAACATTGGATCTTTTTTTTATTTCTTAACACAAGAAATGATCAATTTACATTTCTCTTATTTCTATTCTATTATTTCTAGAAGATATAAGATAATAATAGAAAGGAATAACCGCATTAAGTTCGTGGGTTTGACCTAGGTATCAATAGACCCACCAATATATGATTTTGATATTCGAAACCCATTCGAAAATAAGGGACAGTCTGCGAGAAAAAAATCATATATGTATATAAATGATAAAAGCCTCGAAGGTCCTGTCCCCGAAAATGCTATGAGGTGTTTGAAAATGGTTGAAGTAGTTGAATAGGAGGATCACTATGACTATAGCTCTTGGTAAATTTACCAAAGAAGAAAATGATTTATTTGATATTATGGATGACTGGTTACGGAGGGACCGTTTCGTTTTTGTGGGTTGGTCCGGTCTATTGCTCTTTCCTTGTGCCTATTTCGCCTTGGGGGGTTGGTTCACAGGTACAACCTTTGTAACTTCATGGTATACTCATGGATTGGCAAGTTCCTATTTGGAAGGCTGCAACTTCTTAACCGCTGCAGTCTCTACTCCTGCTAATAGTTTAGCACACTCTTTGTTGTTACTGTGGGGTCCTGAAGCACAGGGAGATTTTACCCGTTGGTGTCAATTAGGTGGTCTGTGGACTTTTGTTGCTCTTCACGGTGCTTTCGGATTAATAGGTTTCATGTTACGTCAATTTGAACTTGCTCGATCTGTTCAATTGCGGCCTTATAATGCAATCGCATTCTCTGGTCCAATTGCTGTTTTTGTTTCTGTATTCCTGATTTATCCACTGGGTCAGTCT